ATTCTTTATCTCTTCTCCTCACCTCATCATGCGAGATAGAGGAACCATTTGTTATATTATCAGGGTAATGATACATCAACCTGCGAGTTCTTTTTATGAGGCACAAACGGGAGAATTTATCCTGGAAGCAGAAGAACTGCTGAAACTGCGCGAAACCATCACAAGAGTTTATGTACAAAGAACGGGCAAACCCCTATGGGTTGTATCCGAAGATATGGAAAGGGATGTTTTTATGTCAGCAACAGAAGCCCAAGCTCATGGAATTGTTGATCTTGTAGCGATTGAATAAAAAAAAATAGCAGTAAGTTTAAGCAAATCGCCACTTTGCGATTTTCTCTTCTTACTTATTACCGGGTTTAATAATATTCTATTCATCTATTAAATAGAGAAGTAATTCATAATCATCCGGTTAGGATCGATCTAAACCAGCCCATTTATTATGTATACGATTCAACATGCCAACTATTAAACAACTTATTAGAAACACAAGACAGCCAATCAGAAATGTCACGAAATCCCCCGCTCTTGGGGGATGTCCTCAGCGTCGAGGAACATGTACTAGGGTGTATGTGCGACTCGTTCAGATCACCATTGGTAGAAAAAAAAGGGAAAGAAATTTTCCAGTATCAATGATCAGTACTAGTGAATAGTATAAAATGGAAGGAAGAAGGTCGTTCACTATCTATATATCGAAAACTAAAAAAAAAGATCTATTCAATTCTTCTATTGTATATGAAATTTATGGTTTCCGATGAGAAAAAATTCCTCATTGGTAACAAATAGTTATTCATTAAGCGGGGAAATCCTATTTTCAAAGCCGAAATCTTATGCCTATACTCTTGCAAAAACGGACTAAGAGGGTCAGCTACCCCATCCAATTTTCATAATTAAATACCGTTACTGTATAGGTAGATCTCGTTGTGAAAGACCTATTACTAGATAATTCATAGGTAGAGCCGAAGAATGTAAACTGTACAACTTGCTAATAGCATTGATTAAATGAAGTAAGGGACTCCGGTATATATAGAGGACCTCACCGTTTAAGACATAACCATAGAAACGATGGAATCCACTATTTCGTTATTCATTTCTATTTATTACTTTTTTCTGTTTTTTGATACCTAGTATCAATACTCGTTTCGAGGTGAAATGACTATAAAAAAAGAAAAGACAAATCGTGGTCGGGAAGGTTATAGTAGCAAAAGCCATTGGAATTTTTATTTTATACATTGGAAGAATCCGTTTTGTTATTAATAAACTAGGAAAAGGGAAAAGAATAACTGAAAGAAAGGAAATCAATTAGTTATTCATGAAAGTTTCATTTATTCAATGACTAGAATTAGACGAGGATATATAGCTCGGAGACGTAGAACAAAAATTCGTTTATTTGCATCAAGCTTTCGGGGGGCTCGTTCAAGACTTACTCGAACAATTATTCAACAGAAAATAAGATCTTTGGTTTCGTCTCATCGAGATAGAGATAGGAAAAAGATAGATTTTCGTCGTTTGTGGATCACTCGGATAAATGCAGTAATTCGCGGGAATAGAGTATCCTATAGTTATAGTAGATTAATACACAATCTGTACAAGAGACAGTTGCTTCTTAATCGTAAAATACTTGCACAAATAGCTATATTAAATAGGAATTGTCTTTATATGATTTCTAATGAGATCAGATCATAAAATAAAAAAGGAAATTGTAAGGAATTTGTCAGAATATTTTAAATGGAGTTCGCTGGAGAATGAACTCCGGGAAGGTAGAGTAGAAATTAGTATGATAAAGAGAATATGATAAAGTCGTTCAAAATGAAATGAGCGAATATGTCCAATATCCAATAAAAAAAGATTTCTTCTTCTTCCCCAATTTTTTTCTTACGATTTTTCGAACAAAATATCAATCTGTGTTTGAGTTCGGATTTTTATTTGGGTTCAATTGAGGAGTAAAGTAAGTCTACTTTTTTTTTATTTATTTATGGTTCTAAGACCAGTAGCTCCGGCGGTCGACTCGCTTCTTTCAAATTGTTTCTCATTATTAAGAAAAGGTAACAAAGATAAAATACGAGCTTGTTTTATAGCAATAGTAATTAATCGTTGTTGTTTTAAGGTTAATCTATTTACCCGTCTAGATAATATTTTTCCTTGTTCACTAATAAATCGACTAATTAAACTCATGTTTCTATAATCAATTCGATCCCCCGATTGGATCGGGGGCAAACGCCTACGAAAAGATCGCTTGGATTTAAGAAAGAGTCGCTTGGATTTTTCCATGGTTTGTTTATTCCTTATCCTCAAAATCCTATTTCAATTTGATCCAAAAAGATTTCAAATTCAAAATATAGGATTTGATTTGGCTTTTTTTTTTAGTTAGTTATATTATGTTAACTAAAATGAAAATATATAGAATAATATGCTATATATAGAATATGTCCTTTTCGTGTTACTTGTAAGAGTGACACACAGGCACTTGATTCGAGTTATTTCTTTATCTCCCCGTGAATCGTATGTTTGTAACAATAGGGACAGAATTTTCTCAATTCCAATCGACTAGGCGTATTGTGTCGATTCTTTTGAGTAATATATCTGGAAACACCCCTTGATTCCTTATTAAGACCGGTTCTAACACAGTTGGTACATTCTAAAATAACCGTTACTCGGACATCTTTACCCTTGGCCATGAACCTCCTTTGCGTTTTTGATTCAACCAATTCTTCTACTTTCTGCGAAAAAAGAAATAAAAAAATAAGAAGTAAAACAACAAACTAATATTTAGGTATATTTTGAATCGAATTCGATTCAATGTACAGTATTTTATTAAAAGATCTTGTATGATCTTCTTGCCCTAGACACATTTCTGTTCTCACAATATTATTTCTAAATGGAATTGGAGAAAACCCGAATTTCGCCGAGGTTGAATCTACTTTTTTATTTCTCTTTCCTCCTTTCTTGATTATACTTCTACTTAATATATTGTATCGAATTCGATTTTTTCTAAAAAAAAAAGAGGGGGAGGGATTAGTCACAAATCTTTTGATTCTACCTCTAATCTTCTTCACCCCTTCCCATGTCAATAACTAGAATGAAAAAAAAGGGAATGTCAACGCATCCGGAAATAAACGATTGATCTCTATCAAAAGACCTGCTAAAGCCCCAAACCATAGAGTACTTAGTACCGGTGCCACGGAAAGATATGTTTTTAGATCTCGCATTTTAAATCCTCCTTCTTTATTCTTTTTATTTATTGTATTATTTATTGTAATGCCTAATGTTAATACATATATGATCCGATATAATATATATGTAAGTAGTTAAGGACCGCTTGTATTTGTACACGGAATTCCTAATTCCAATTGAAATCTACAATGATTCGGTAGATAAGATTTTTCTTTTCTTAAAACCGAAAAAGACGTCCCTTCCGACTGAGCATTCCCAAAAAATATTCCCTTTTTTAGTTATTTTTTACGATGGGTTTCATATTCATGTGTATATAAGCCTTCTACTATTATTATATGTTACATGAGAATAAAAAAAAGAAATGGCAAGATAACTTGGATATATCAATGGAGAAAATAAGGATTTTGAAAACAAGACAGGGATTCTATAAAATGATACTGTAGACCAATTGAAAGGGATGTAGCGCAGCTTGGTAGCGCGTTTGTTTTGGGTACAAAATGTCACGGGTTCAAATCCTGTCATCCCTACCTATTACTTCTCGTCTGAGCAGTAACGAGGGATTTATTGAAATCGATTAAAATCAGGCATACATAATCTTTTTTTATTATATCATATTCTATATGATAGTCTTATGCATACAAGATGTATTCGGGTTATAAAATAAATCCTCTTCTTTTTTTTTTAGTTTTAGCTAGTGTGATAATGATAAGAAGATAAGAAAGCGCTCTTAGTTCAGTTCGGTAGAACGTGGGTCTCCAAAACCCGATGTCGTAGGTTCAAATCCTACAGAGCGTGATTCCATTCTTGGTTAGGTTAGTCCCAAAATTACAATTAAATAATTGACCAGTAATCTTAATTTGACCTCCTTTGGATTAAAGAAAAGAGGAGGTCAATTAAAAAAAAAGATGTTAATTAATTTAATCAAAGATCCAACTGATCACCACGTCTGTATTGTAAATATGCAGTTACAAATAATCCAGCTAAAGTAATAGGAATTAGACCTAAGACAATTCCAAATAGAAAAACTTCAATCATTTCAATTTTTTTGAAAGGGAAAAAGGAGAGGTAATATCTATCCCTACATATTAATCCGCATTGCCCATGAATCTCAATGACCACTAATTGGAAATTGACTCTCTAAGGAAATATAGAGTCTATCAATACCACAGAAAGATTTCTTTTTATGCGTTGTGTTCATTCAATTAATTTCAAATAAGTCGTATCTTGGTCAGACCAATAAAGAGAGCTGAGGTTATAGTTAAAGCTGCTAGTAGAAAACCGAAATAACTAGTTATAGTAAGCATGAAGATGAAGGAGCTAAATGAAATGTGTTCTTTTTATACATATGTTTAGAAAGCACTTCCCTAAGTTTCAATATACGAAGATAAGCAAAAATACCAATTCAAATGAAAGAATAAGTTCAATTGATAGTTGTTAATTCATCAATCATTATAGACGGGATTAACAAAAACATAGAGTAAGGGAGGTAGAAAAAGAGATCAATTAATCATTTGTAATGTCTACCTATCCCTTAATTTCGAATCAAGTGATTCATTAGATAATTCTTGAGTAGACTAATATTCAAATAATAAAATATTAAGAAATTCGAATCCATATAGAACAAAATTTGAAAATCATTTATCTTTTCTTTTGATCTTTTTTTTTAATCGTATCGAATCTATTTTTCGATTTTAGAATAAAGAGTGACCTTATAACAATAACACCTTTTTTTCTTGTCATTTGAGATATTATGTGAATGAATCTACTCCTGAATTTAATGAGTAAAAATGAAAATAAATAAAGTAAAAATAACAAAGGTATCGTACAAC